TACCGTACCCTACCCCCGAACCAGCAGCCTTCGCGCCAAGCAAGACCGCCCTTGTCCCTTTCCTTTCTCCATTCCGCCTCTTTCTTTGCTTTGTTCCAATAGAGTCAAAGGCAAAGCAAAAGTGGTTCGTATGCCTACTTTACCTACTTGACGAAAGGGAACGAACTGAGTTTCGTTTCCGGGTTTATGGATTGGATTCAGTCAGCGTCACGACATAATCAAAAGGAAGGAGTTACACTTTGGTTACCGGCGAAGGCTTCCAAAGGCGACCCTCTCGAGGTTCCGGCTGTTTCCTAGATTGAAGTAGCCTTTCGTCGCCCTACCAAACGAAAGAAGTCAATATCAAAGAGCTCGCTCTACTGAAGTACCAAAGGTGCGCTCCGCCCGGTGACTAAGAAAGAAATGGGTTTGCGCTTCAATTTCAGTGATGAGGTCGCAAAGAGGGAAGTGGGGCTCCTCTCCTATTGACTAAAGGTTGGTTCTTCGGTTTCCTTTAGAATGAAAGTAGCTATGAAGCCCCTATTACTTACTTTGTTTGATTCAAAAGGCGAACAGCCCCACCAACTAGTCGTATGGGGTGGGGTGCTTGTGGTAAGCTGCCTTGGATGTGAGGAATTCCTAAAAAAAAAGGCAAAGTCTGGTATTTGACGAAGATCTTCCTATCAATAGATAGGAATTTGTGTTCGATATAAGGGATAGGATCCATCTGTTCTTTCTCTCTCCATTTTCTTTTTAGAGAGAGCAAATAGAACGATATAAAAAAAAATCGGGAGATGATAAAGGATACATAGACATCTAAAGGGATGTCTATTCTATTCCTCTTTTTTTTTTAGAGAAAAAAAGATATCTCGTTCATCTATCTTTTGTCTATCTATCATTGATTCTATCTATGAAGAAAGTCGAAAGACTTCGTTTTTGGGTTCCCCGAAGCCCCGAATGGATTGGATCGTTTCCGCTAACGAAATGAACGCGGAGCCCGTTCCGAATGCTTCTCCGATCCGGAAGTTCTCGCGAAGAGAATAAGATGCTGCTCCCCCTCCCTCTGTCTTTTCTCGCTTTGCTAATCTTCCCCTCTAACGCGGGCCGGGCGGCGGCGGGCGCGGGAGGCCTAAGAGAAGACGCTCTTATCTTAGGTCCTTCTTTTTTCAGTGCAACACAGGAAAGCGCCCTCTTTTTGTCATCCCAGCTGCTTTCCTTTCCAGATTTTGTATTGAACGCATGGCGTAGCTAGGACCTTCAAATCATCTTTGAGCCTATGTTCAAACCAAACCCATTCCCCTATTTGATTGAATAAGGCTGGAAAGAATGCCCGCCAAGTTCAGATAAGGGAATGCTTCCCCCAACCAAACCATTAAAGGAAAGGCTCGACGAAGGAAGGGAGATGCGGCGGGGGAAGGAAAACGCTTTCGGAGATCGAGAGATTTTCTTTGTTTTTCATCGAAAACGAAGAAGACCGAGGATGGCCTACGGTGCGTGTTATCTGAAGGGAACACGCTTTTTCGACCGCGGTGGTATGATTGCCGGGGCCTCTCTTCGTTCCGCCCGCTGGCCTATTGGGATAGCAGCCTTCGGGCTTTGCCTGCCCTTTCTAATAAAGAATTCCGGCTCGGCCCGGGAAAGCGCTGGCAACAAGGAAGGGGTCCATGTAGCTGCTGCGCCCGCCCCCTTCTTAGTCAATGGGGCAGCAGGTTCGGCATCTACTAGAAAAGAGAGAATCCACTTCAGATAACCACGCCTCCGCTAGGCAGCGTGGGGAATGGCCGAGAGCGGACCTTTTTGGATATATAATCCAAGTCGAGAGTGGAGTTACGGGAACAGCCGTCTGATGGAAAACGACTTTCACGTTCGGTTCAGAGAGCACTTTTTTCGTTGAGAATTCCTCGTTCCCTTTCGTGTGAATTCCCCAGCGGCGAATTCGAAACTTGTGGGGCCCTATCTATTTATTCCATCTCTCGAGCCCCGAATAAAACCCCCCTCCCCTTCGGGCTCCATATCTCTTTTGACTCTATATATGTGGGCACCTGATATCTATGAGGGTTCACCCACCCCGGTTACAGCATTCCTTTCTATTGCGCCTAAAATATCTATTTCTGCTAATATTTCACGTCTTTCTATTTATGGTTCCTATGGAGCTACATTGCAACAAATCTTCTTTTTCTGCAGCATTGCTTCTATGATCTTAGGAGCACTGGCCGCCATGGCCCAAACGAAAGTAAAAAGACCTCTAGCTCATAGTTCAATTGGACATGTAGGTTATATTCGTACTGGTTTCTCATGTGGAACCATAGAAGGAATTCAATCACTACTAATTGGTATCTTTATTTATGCATTAATGACGATAGATGCATTCGCCATAGTTTCAGCATTACGGCAAACCCGTGTCAAATATATAGCGGATTTGGGCGCTCTAGCCAAAACGAATCCTATTTCGGCTATTACCTTCTCCATTACTATGTTCTCATATGCGGGAATACCCCCGTTAGCCGGCTTTTGTAGCAAA